GATTTAAGTTTAAGATAGATCTTTAAAAAAGCTTTGAAGGCTAGCAGTTTGTATAACTTAAAACTCATTAGACTTAAGAAATTCTTTTGAAAAACTTGGAAGGTTTTTAGTTTACATAACTTAAAGTCTAAAATACTTAAAAATAATAAAGAAGGGATTAATAGTCCTACTGTATTTCAGCTCAGCCCTGACAGAGTAGGGCTAGACTCTAGTCTGTAGGTTAGGTTTGACCGATGATTTAAAATGGCTATGATAGAAATGCGAATATAGAAAAATAAGCTAATTAACGTAGAAGAAAGTAAAATTAAAAAAATGAAGCTATTTCTATAATTTATTAATTGTTGAAGAACTAAGAATTTTGGTAAAAATCCTAAAAATGGAGGTAAGCCGCCTAATGACAGCAAAGGTAAAACTAGTAAAAGTGCACTAAAGGAGTCTGATGGTTTATTAATTAGATGACTTAGTTTATTTGAGTTTGTTAAAATAAATCTATAAATTACAGAAATTAAAATAATAGTATACAAGAGAAAATAATTAAGTCACAAAAAGTTTGAATATTGGATGGATACTAAGATTCATCTTATGTGAGCGATAGAAGAAAACCTAAGAATTTTACGTAATGATGGGTGGACTAGACCCCCGATTCTTCCAAAAACGGCAGAAAATACAATATAGATTGTTATAATTGTAAAAATAGATTTACTTGAAAATAAATATGAAACTAAGATTAACGGGGCAAGTTTTTGGATAGTTAGAAGGATAAATACTTGACTTCATATAAGTCCTTCAGCTACTGCGGGCAGCCAATGATGGGTGGGTGCGGCCCCTACTTTTAAAAGTAAAGCTAGCATTAGTGATATAGAGGATAAGACAGGTAATCAGATTATCCCTAACAATGAGGAGGCCAAAACAATAACAGAAGCTAAAGTTTGAGTTAAAAAATATTTTAGAGATCTTTCAGAAGAATATTTTCTATTACTTAGTATAAGTGGAATAAATGATAATAAGTTAATCTCTAAGGCAAGTCAAGCTATAAACCAAGAGTTTGTTCTTGAAATTAAAAAAACTGATGAGCATAGTCTGACAAAAAATAAAGGAATTGATGGGTGGAGAGCTATAATTATTATAATAATTTATTTTGGTGTAATGAGCACATAAAATTTTGATTTTTAGGGTATACTAAATAACAGAATGGCCGAGGTTAGGCGGTAAGTTGTAAACTTACATACGTAAATTTCTTCTGTTAGAGCTTATGGTGTAAATAACATAATAGATTGCAAATCTATAGAAGAGTGCTATGCTTAAAAGAGACAGAGTCATAAGTGAGGTATGAGCCCACTAGCTTTATTAGCTTATCTTTTAAAATAATAATAGCTACCGCATGACCCACTATATCAAAGTGATCCTTTAATTCAGGCATATTATTTTATAAAAATAAATAAATACAAAAGTAAAAAAAATAAACAATTACTCCTTTTTTTTTTAAAAAAAAAGGAGTAGCTTTTAGGTTTTAAAAAAGTAAAGATATTCTGGCGAAAGCACAAATTTCTTTTTTTTTTTTTTTTTCTCTGGWCAGAATAGTAAATCCTAATTGAACAGTAATTATGTGAGAAGTGTTTTATATGCAAAATTTAATTATAAATTAGTAAATACTAATATAAAAAAGTATGCCCTACCCTCGAAGAAAAAATTTCTTCCTATGAAATAGGTGAAGTTAAAAATTTTTTGGGTAGGGCATACTTTTTAAATAAATAAACTTCAGTAAGCCTCCTTCATAGTTAAAAATGAAATTGATTTATAAGTTGATGATGTTTATTAATGTAACTATCTTACAGATAAGATAGTTACATAGTACTTTGTTAAATAAGTAAAATAAATTAATCCTTATATTTAGTTAATCTATATTTCAATAAATTGTTAAGTTTCATTATTTATTTTATAATTGTAGTAACTAATAATATAACTTTTAAGTTTATTTAACTTTAACTGCAATAAATTGTTAAGTTTCATTATTTATTTTATAATTGTAGTAATTAATAATATAACTTTAAAATTTATTTAACTTTAACTGCAATAAATTGTTAAGTTTCATTATTTATTTTATAATTGTAGTAACTAATAATATAACTTTAAAGTTTATTTAACTTTAACTGCAATAAATTGTTAAGTTTCATTATTTATTTTATAATTGTAGTAACTAATAATATAACTTTAAAGTTTATTTAACTTTAACTGCAATAAATCGTTAAGTTTCATTATTTATTTTATAATTGTAGTAACTAATAATATAACTTTAAAGTTTATTTAACTTTAACTGCAATAAATTGTTAAGTTTCATTATTTATTTTATAATTGTAGTGAAAGAAATACTTATATGTTAATAAGTATTGATTATATTAAGTTATACAATCTATTAATTTTTATTATAAAAAAAAAAAAAAAAAAATAAATCTTAATTTTATAAATTTTGATTGGATATTTAATATATAAGATTTTTCTTTCCTTTTTAAAAATTAATTTTATGTGTGTTAGAGTTTATATAATTGTTAAAGTTTTTAATAACTTATCAGTGATTCTGTAAAGATTAGTTAATTTTGTGCCAGCAGCTGCGGTTATACTAGTGATCTTAATTTTTAGTTATTATTTCATAAGAGACTTGTAAATTGAAAAGTATTAAGGTGAAATTTGATTTTTATATAATATTGTTTTGTATTTAGATAGATAAGTATAAACTAGGATTAGATACCCTACTATTAATATTATAGGGGAGGAGTAGAGTTAAAATTAAAGGATATGGCGGCTTTTTCTTATTAGAGGAGGTTGTAACCATTAATTGATACAACACATTTTTATTTTATTTATCTTAGTTATGTATACCGTCATTTAAATGATCTTGAAGGAGAAATTTTTAGAGTTTTGTTGAATAAGTTAGATCAAGGTGCAGATATTGATAAGAGGTTATTATCTACATTATACAATTATACACGGATATTTGTTAAATTCAAATCGAAGGTGAATTTGATTGTAATATTTATAAATGAATATAAAGGAGAAGTGTACAAATTGCCCGTCGTTCTCTTTGAGATAAGTCGAAACAAAGTAGAACCACCTGAAGGTGATTCTAATAAATTAGAGCTTAAGTAGCATTTCATTTACGATGAGAAGATCCGTTAGGTAATTTAATAGTACTGTATAGGATGTTTATGCTAGAATTAAAGAAATTTTTAATAGTTGTACCTTTTGTATCAGGAGTTATTTAATTAGTAGTATTTTATTTTCGAATTCAGTTGAGTTAAGTTTAAATAAATATTTATGTAGAATAATGTTGTTAAGTTAAATTTAGTGAAGATATTTTTACGGATCTGGCTATATCTGGTTATTTAAGAAAATTTTAGATTTGTCTTAGTTAAAGTTTATAATTTAAGGTTGGTCTTTTATTTAAGATACACTAAATATGATAGGTTATGAGTTAGGCTTTAGACTAGCTAGTTTTATATAGTGTTTTAAGGAAGTTACCGAGTATAAGTATAAATGTTATATATAAAATTTATATAGTTAATTCAAATTACCATAGAGTTACTGATAATATAAGTATATAGGGAAGGTATCAAGAAAGAATTCGGCAATTTTTTATTGAATGTTTAACAAAAACATTTCTTTAGTATTTTAAGGTAGGTCCTGCCCGGTGATTAATTTAACGGCTGCGGTATTTTGACTGTGCTAAGGTAGCATAATCACTTGCTTTTTAATTGAAGGCTGGTATGAATGGTTGTACAATAAAGGTCTGTTTTCTGGTATTAGTATAATTTGTATTTTAAGTAAGAATACTTAAGTATTATAAGGGGACGATAAGACCCTAAAAGCTTTAATTTATAGAGATTAATTAGTAGTAATTTAAATAATGTTGGCTGGGGTAGTAGTTATATTGAAATTATAATTAGAGTTTATCTTGGAGAAGTAAGATCCTTTAGATAAGGATAGTTAGATTTAGTTACTTTAGGGATAACAGCGTAATAGTTTTGGAGAGATCTTATCGATATAATTGTTTACGACCTCGATGTTGAATTAAGATTTTTTATGATGCAGAAGATATAATGAAGGGTTTGTTCAACCTATAGTGTCTTACATGATTTGAGTTCAGACCGGTTTAAGCCAGGTTGGTTTCTATCTTTTATAAGATTATAGGTTAGTTTAGTACGAAAGGGCCAACTAATAGTTTATTTACTTAGGCGGTGTAGTCCGTGTCAAGCTTAGGACTTGAAGTAGAATTTTTCAAGTAAAGAAATCGTTAGTGATTTTTTTTATCATTTAAATTTTTATTGGAATTAATTGTACAGATTTTAGGGTATTTAGTATTAGTTTTAATAGTTTTAGTAAGAGTGGCTTTTGTTACTTTAATGGAGCAGAAGATTTTAGGGTGTGTGCAGATTCGTATTGGGCCTAATAAAAGAGGATATTGGGGTTTATTTCAGCCTTTTGCAGATGCTATTAAATTATTTAACAAGGAGACCGGTATTTTGCGAGATTCTTCTGTTAGATTATTCTTGGTTGCTCCTATAATAAGGCTAGGTTTGGCTTTGGGCCTATGAATTGTTGAGCCTATGAGGTTTGGCGGACTAGACTTCAGTCTTGGGGTTTTGTTTTTTATTTGTATTAGAGGGTTGGGTGTGTATCCTCTTCTTATTAGCGGCTGGGCTTCTAATTGCAAATATTCTATTATAGGGAGGTTACGCGCCGTTGCTCAAATAGTTTCTTATGAAGTTAGTTTAGCTATAATTTTGCTTTGTATTGTGTGAGTGGTTGGATCTTTTAGGTTTAATAAGATTAGTTCATGTCAAAGTATTGTGTGGGGTGGTTTAGTATTTATTCCTCTTAGTTTTATTTGGTTAGCTTCTAGTCTTGCTGAAACTAATCGAACTCCTTATGATTTTGCTGAGGGAGAGAGTGAGCTAGTATCAGGGTTTAATACAGAATACAGAGCAGGAGGATTTACTTTAATTTTTATGGCTGAATATACTAGAATTATTTTTATAAGATTAATTTTTTCTATTTTATTTCTTGGTGGTAGAATAAGTGAGATTTTATTTACTTTCAAAGTAATTGGTATAGTGTTTGTTTGAGTTTGAATTCGAGGTAGAGTGCCTCGTTTTCGGTATGACAAACTAATATATCTTGCTTGAAAGAGATTTTTACCTGTTAGGTTAATATTATTTATTGTTTATTTAAGAGTTCTATTATAATTTGTGCGTTAGTCAGAAAATAATTATTAGAGAAACTCTTTGTGTATACTTTCAAAGTATAATAGAAATAATTATGACAGTGCTGTTTTGTCTCAGAGTAAACCAGTTAGGGGGTTAATTAAATAGTAGGAAAAGTATATTACGGTAAGTACTTGCCCAATTGTATAGAAAGGTTCTTCTACTGGACACGCCCCGATTCATGATAGAAGTAAGATAATTCTACAAAAAGTTCAAAAAATTATTTTATTTATTGGGTAAAATATTAGCCTTTTGTTTTTAGCTAAAGCTGAGTAAGGGAGGACATATAGTAGTATGATTGCCATAAGTAATGCAACTACTCCACCAAGTTTATTAGGAATTGAACGAAGAATGGCGTAGGCAAATAAAAAATATCATTCAGGTTGAATATGATGAGGTGTTACGCCAGGATTTGCCGGTGTAAAATTTTCATCATCTCCTAATGTTAGTGGGCTATAAATAACAAGAAATAAGAATATGAATAGAATTAGCGTGGCTCCTATAATATCTTTTGCTCTAAAATACTTATTAAATGAAATTTTGTCAATATTAGAGTAAATCCCTAATGGGTTATTTGATCCTGGTATATGCAGTAATGTAATATGGATAACTACTAATGCTAGTGACAAAAATGGTAACAAAAAGTGAAAGGTAAAAAATCGTATGATTGTTGGGTCTCTAACTGAAACTCCGCCTCAAATTGTTTTCACGATATCAGGTCCGATATAAGGAATTTCTGAAAATAGGTTTGTAATTACAGCGGCCCCTCAAAATGATATTTGATTAATAGGGAGAACATATCCTATAAAGGCTGTGGCTATTGTTAGGAGAAGAATTATGACTCCCACATTTCATACATGAGTGTAAAGAAATGAACCGTAGTAGATACCCCGACCAATATGAGTGTATAAACAAATAAAAAATAAAGAAGCCCCGTTAGCATGAAGATAGCGAATTAATCAACCTTTATCTGAAGCTTCTATTGTAAGTGAAACTAGATTAAATCTAAAATCTATTGAGACTCTGTAAATTGAGGCTAGTAAAATCCCTGAGATTAATTGGATAATTAAACATATTGATAATAAGGACCCAAGGTTTCATAGATAAGAAAGATTAATTGGTGCGGGCAGGGTAACTAAGGTTCTGTCAAAAGCTATAAGTAGCGGGTTGTTTTTGGAATATTGGTGTTTCATTATTTGACTCGAAGAGGTCCTTTATTAAAGGCAGTAATTTTTACCACTATAATAAGTACAATTAGCAAGTACCTAATTAGGATAATTGCCATAATATTCGTATTTCTTTTAAAGATCTTAAAAATAGTGGCAGTAGACAAGTTGTAGAGTACACTTATATTTAAGGGTATGTTTAGGAAGATGAAGGATATATGATCAGTTAAAAATAGTGCTAATATAATTATAGCTGTTATAATAATTGAAGTCCCAATAAAAAATGGTATTTTTGTGATAGTTTCGTTTGGGACAATAGAAGAGATATAAGCAAAAATAATTATTATACCTGAAAGAAAAGTTATAATAAGAATATAGGTAAATCATCTTGTTTGTGTGTATATATACAGATTCACGGCAATAACTAAAGATTGAAAAATAATTACTGCTGTTATTGTTAAGGGGTGTCATAAAAAAATGAATAAAAATGTAGTTATGATAATGAGGAATGAAGGGAGAGTTAACATTTTTCAAAAAATAGTTTAAAAAAAACCTCAGTTTTGGGTATTGAAGATAGTTTACTTTTTTTGAGTCTTAAGATGAACAATTTTAGTTTACAAAACTAAGGTTTTTTTTAAACTATTAGGACTTAATGGAAGTATTATTAAAGGTAAGAAGCGGGTTTATTCTAATAGTTGGCTTATTAAAATTTATTCTTAACTACACTCACTTATTAGTGAGATTATTGAGGCTTGAATTTATTGCTTTAGGTCTTTTTTGTGGTTTAAGTGGGTTAGTAATGTTTTATTTTATGGAGTCTTTTTGTTTGTTGTACTTAATTATTATAATTGTTTGCGAGGGTGTGTTAGGTTTGGCTTTGTTAGTAAGTTCTGTTAATAGCCATAGAATGGATTATATAAGTGCGTTTAATTTTTCTATATGTTAAGATTTAGGTTAAGTGTTATAATAGGATTAAGTTTAGTAAGGTTTTGAGGGGAAAGTTTAATTTTTTTAATAATATTGACAGCTATAATATTAGTATGAAGGTGTGATTTTAGTGTGAGAAAGGTTAGATCTTTGTTTGAGTTAGATTCAGTTAGATGAAGTCTAATTATTTTAAGGCTATGGGTTGTTATTTTAGCGGTTATAGCTAGATTTTCCGTAAATCAGATAAATCAGTCTAGTAATTTATTTATGTTTGTAAATATTAGGTTATTATTAGCTTTATTAGGTAGATTTGCTTTAAATGATTATTTATTGTTTTATTTAAGATTTGAGAGTTCATTAATTCCCGTGTTTATCCTAATTTTAGGGTGAGGATACCAGCCTGAACGGGTTCAGGCTGGTATCTATATATTATTTTATACAGTTACTGCTTCATTGCCTTTGTTAGTTATGTTATTAGTTATAAAGGCAAATAGAGGAAGGGGGTATATATACATGCCTAGTGAAAAGAGAGTATTTAGAGTTCTTTATTATTTTTTTTTTCTTATAGCTTTTTTAGTAAAATTTCCGATATACATAGTACACTTATGGCTGCCTAAGGCACATGTTGAGGCACCTGTGGCCGGCTCTATATTATTAGCCGGAGTGTTATTAAAGTTAGGAGGTTACGGGATGTTACGAATTCTTTCTTTATTAGGGGGGATTTCTCCCATAATTTTGAGAGGGTTAGTGTCATTAAGGCTATGGGGCGGGTTTGTTGTAAGAATAAGATGTTTACGATTAATAGATATCAAATCTCTTATCGCTTGCTCTTCTGTCGTCCACATAAGTGGGTGTATCGGGTCATTAGCGATTATAAGAGATTGAGGGTTAAAAGGTGCGGTGGCTTTAATAGTAGCTCACGGCTTATGTTCATCAGGGCTGTTTTATTTAACTTACGTTGTTTATAGCCGTACACACAGGCGTAGTATGCTTGTAAGAAAAGGTTTATTAAATATTATACCTTCTATGTCATTATGGTGATTTCTTCTTTTAAGGGTGAATATAGCTGCTCCCCCCTCTTTAAATTTATTAGGAGAACTTTCAATTATTATTGGGCTGATTTCTTGAAGAAAGTTGAGGATTGTAATATTAGGACTTATATCTTTTTTTAGGGCTGCATACAGGTTATATCTGTATTCGTTAAGACAGCATGGACAGTATTTATTTAGAAAAGGCGGGTTCTATAGAGGCAGATTAGTAGAGTACATAATTTTAGTTTTACACTGGATACCAGTTAATCTTTTGATTTTAAAAAGTAGTTATATTTTAAGATATTAATATAGTTTTTTAAAAATACTACTTTGTGGATGTAGAGATGCTTGTGCTGTTAATCATTAATATGGGTTACGGAGTATATATTATTTGGTGTACAAGATTAGGTTTATTTAGAATAATTAGCGGGCTTTGGGCTGCTTATTTCTTAAATATAGATATGAGTTTATTCATTGAGTGAGAGATTTACACAAATTCAAGGAGAACAATAGTGGTCAGATTAGTTTATGATTGAATAAGAATAAGATTTTTGAGTGTAGTAGGATTGATTTCTTCTTCTATTATGGCTTATTGTATTTATTACATAGATGGTGATAAGACTTTTTATCGGTTTAGTTTAATTTTGTTATTATTCGTATTCTCTATAATAATTTTAATTGTGAGCCCTAATTTGATTAGGTTACTATTAGGATGGGACGGATTGGGGCTTAGCTCTTATGCTTTGATTATTTATTACCAAAGAGAAAGCTCTTGTAATGCTGGCATATTAACTGTATTGAGGAATCGGTTAGGAGATGTAGGAATTTTGATAGGAGCTGGGTTGTGAGCTTCTGCAGCCAGTTGAAATTTTTCTTTAGGAATTCAGAATGTAAATTTAATTGCAATAAGGTTTATTTTGTTAGCTGGTTTAACTAAGAGGGCCCAAATTCCGTTTTCAGCCTGACTTCCTGCAGCTATAGCGGCCCCTACTCCTGTTTCAGCTTTAGTACATTCTTCAACATTAGTAACTGCCGGAGTTTATTTAATGATTCGGTTTAATAATATTTTGGAGGAGAGAGGGTTGGATAATCTGTTACTAATTATTGCAGTCAGAACAATATTTATAGCAGGGTTAGGTGCAAATTTTGAGTCTGACGTAAAGAAAGTTATTGCTTTATCAACTTTAAGTCAGTTAGGCCTTATAATAATAAGGTTAAGTGTAGGGTTAAGTGAGTTAGCTTTTTTTCATTTAATAACTCATGCTTTGTTTAAATCTTCTTTGTTTATATGTGCTGGGTGTGTAATTCATACTGGTGGAGGATCTCAGGATATACGCGGCTATAGAGGGTTAGGATTTAGTAGTCCTTTATTGAGTGTTTTATTCAATTGTACAAATATAGCTTTATGTGGATTCCCCTGCTTAGCTGGATTTTACTCAAAGGATTTAATTTTGGAAATAATATTCAGAAGGGGCCTAGGTTGATTCTGTGAGATAATAATTTTATTAGCCACTGGATTAACTGTAAGATATAGTTTACGTATAATATACATATTAAATGGAAGAGAGACCCAGGGTTCAAGCATTAGATCTGTTGAAGATGTAAATAATAGAGTAATTAAAGCCGTAGTTGTCCTTTTTACTATAAGATTAATAGGGGGTTTTTTTTTATCTTGGGCACTTGTGTTTAATAGTAGGTCTATTATACTATCCACCTTAGATAAAAGTTTAGTAGGCCTAGTTAGTATGTCATTTGGTGCAATAATAATTTTTTTAAGGTTAAAGAGTGAAAAGCTTGTAATTTCTTTTAGGGAATTTCAGGCACTAGTTTATAGAATATGGCACTTACCTACTCTGAGCACTAAGATAAATGTGTCTTTATTTACAAATTTGGGGGGGCTGGGGTTGAAAGGTCTTGATTTAGGCTGGTACGAGCTCTATGGAGCACAAGGGGCTCGTAGCACTGGGTTAGGTTTTGGGGGGATTTTGCAATTAGGCCAGAAAAGAGTGTTGGTAAGTTCTTATTTAGTTGGGTTTAGATTATTAGTTTTAATAGTTTTTTTTGTATTTTACTTTAATAGCTCAAGTAGAGCATTACTTTGAAGCAGTAAAGGTGTGTAAGCTTAAAGTATAATAGGGCTTTAGCCGTGGTTCAGGTCGAAACTGAGTGTAGTTACTTCTATTATTTTTAAAAATTATTTAGCTTTGTCTTGAAAGGACAATATGTTGGTTACACCATAAAAATGACTAGATTTTTTCAATTTGGCCTTTAACAGAGACCTGCCTCTATTTGGCTTTAGTCAAAAGTGTAGCAAAAGCTTGGTTTAGATTAGAAGTCTAATTGGGCACTTATAGATAAAGCGTGAGCATTTTCTAGTTGCAAGCTAGATATTTTTATAAATTATATATCTAAGTTCAGTTAAGAGAACCTAGTCGTCATTCATGGATTAAACCAATGATTAAGACAATTATTAAGATTAAAGCTGTAAAAATAATAACTTCTGGTTGTGGGGAATATGATAAGATTCCTAGTGGGAGTAAAAGTGCGATTTCAACGTCAAAAATAAGAAAAATAATAGTCACTAAGAAAAATCGTAAGGAAAATGGAGTACGAGCTTTTTTCCAGGGATCAAACCCACATTCAAATGGGCTAAGAGTTTCACGTTCTTTCAGACTATGCTTACCTGTTATGAGAGCTAACGCCCCTAATAGTCTAGAGATTAATAATGTTAGCATAAAAATCGGGGTTAAAGAGATAATACTATTTTAGAAGTACACTAAAGTTACTTTATTAAATAAAAGATCCTCATCAGTAAATTGAAACAAATAAGAAAAGTCAGACAACATCAACAAAATGTCAATATCAAATAGAAGCTTCTAGGCCAAAGTGATGGTTTTGGGAAAAGTGAGCTTTAAATGTTCGTACGGCACAGACTGTTAAAAAAGTTGTTCCAATAATTACATGAAGGCCATGAAAACCCGTGGCTACAAAAAATGTAGACCCATAAACTGAGTCTGCAATAGAGAAAGATGCTTCATTATATTCTATCGCTTGAATAGCTGTAAAATAAATTCCTAGTATAATTGTAAGGACAAGTCCTTGGTTAGCTTCTTTGTAGTTTTTTTCCAGAATAGCATGATGGGCCCATGTGACACTAACACCTCTGGCTAGTAAGATAGCAGTGTTTAGTAATGGAACTTGAAATGGGTTAAAAGCTCTAATATATTTTGGTGGCCATGTACCACCAAGATCGAAAGTAGCAGCTAGTCTTCTATGAAAGAATGCCCAGAAGAATGAAAAAAAGAATAAGACTTCAGAAACAATAAATAGAATCATTCCTCATCGTAATCCATTTATTACTTTAATAGTATGCAGACCTTGTAAAGTACTTTCGCGTACTACATCACGTCATCATTGGTAGCTAGAAAATATGGTTCTTACTAGGCCAAGAATAAATAGAGATGGGTCAAATAAATGAAATCATTTTGTTAATCCTGATGTCATAAGTAAAGCTCCTAGAGAAGTGGTAAGAGGTCATGGTCTTTTTTCGACTAGATGATAAGGGTGGTTAGCGTGAGTGGTCATTAGTTAGTTTCGGCAATATAGAGTGTAATAAGAACTCTAAATACATAAGCTTGAATGAAAGCTACGGCTAGCTCTAGTCTTGCTAAAGCCAATTGGGCTAGTTCAAGAAATGGGAGCCCTAAAAACGGGGTAAAAGAGGAGGCCCTGCTTAAAAGAACAATAAGAAGATGCCCGGCAATCATGTTAGCAGTAAGACGAACCGCTAATGTAATTGGGCGGATTAAATTTCTAATTGTTTCAATAAGAACTATAAATGGCATTAAAATGTTAGGGGTGCCCTGTGGGACAAGATGGGCTAAAAAAGAAGATAGATTATTAGTTAGGCTAAAAAATAGGATAGTTAGCCATCCTGGTAAGGCCAAAGTAACTGTAAATACAAGATGTCTTGAAGCTGTAAAGATAAAGGGTAAAAGGCCTAACAGGTTATTAAATAAAATAACAGTAAAAATTGTTAAGGTTAGTGTAAGTACAAAAGGTGCTTTAAATGAAAGTGGCTTAAATTCTATATAGACATAGTTAATTATGTTCTTGAATGGTACTTTAATTCGTGACGGGACCAACCAGAACGTTAAAGGGTAAAAGATGAAGACTCTCAAGAGTCTGATTCAGTTATTTCTAAAAAATCTACTAGAAGAAGGGTCAAAGATTGAAAAGAGATTTGTTATCATGTAATTTAAGGATTAAAGCGGAAGTTGACTTATTTTCTTTTCATAAAGGCTTACTTGGTAAAAAGTGTATAATTAATTGAACTAATATAATAATCGAGATAATAGAAATAAATAAGGATAGTCATATAATAGGAGACATTTGTGGGATTATAGGTCGCAAGAGCTATTTTAACTTGACAAGTTAAGGTTATGTATATTAACTAGATCTATATTAGAAGTGGTTTCACTATAAAAAGTTTAAAAAACTAACACTTATGTCAGTCATCTAATATTATCGTGAGGACACTCATTTAATAAAGTTGATTATAGGGCACGCTTCAAGTTTAATAGGTATAAATCTGTGATTAGCGCCACAGATTTCTGAACATTGGCCAAAAAATATCCCAGGACGTCTCAATAGAAATATTAATTGGTTGAGACGTCCTGGAACTGCATCTGCTTTAACACCTAGTGATGGAACTGTTCAGGCATGAATTACATCAGCCGCAGTAGCAATCACTCGTACTTGAGTATTGGTTGGTAGTACTACTCTATTGTCTGCATTTAATAAACGGGGTAAATTATTTGGTTGGTCTCTGTCTATATAGGACTCAAATTCAATTCTTGGAAAATCTGAATATTCATACGATCAGTACCATTGATGGCCAATTGTTTTAATAGATAAACTAGGATTAAATGGGTCATCTAATAGGTATAAAACTTGGAGCGACGGTAGAGCAATTAAGAGAAGAATCATGACTGGAGAGACGGTTCACACTATTTCAATTATTTGATCTTGGAGCAGGTACCGATTTGATAAGTTATAGGAAGAAATAAACGCTAAACTAGACCCAACTAGTGTAGTGATTAAAGTTAAAATAGCTATTGTAAAATCATGAAAATATGTAAGTTGTTCTATGAAGGGTGAGGATCTATCTTGAAAAAACACTGCTGACCAAGTAGGCACCCTTAATGGAGAAACCTCATAACTAGGGTTTAAGTCTAGCACATTATTCTGTCTCATTAAGAGTTAAGGAGAGTTGGTACATCTCTGTATCTATGGTCTGCTGGCGGCATAGGGTGGTACCATTCTAATGATGATGGAAGACTAAGGGGGTAAAGAGCTTGCCGTTTTGTAATAAATGCCTCTAGTAGTATAACAATAAGGATAATTATAGCTACTATTGATAGAATTGAACCAATTGATGAAACAATATTTCAGGCTGAAAAAGCATCTGGGTAGTCTGAGTAGCGGCGAGGTATACCGTTTAATCCTAAGAAATGTTGTGGGAAGAATGTTAAATTCACTCCTAAGAATATAACAAAAAAATGAGTTTTTGCTAATAAGGGATCAAGGGTATAACCAGTTAAAAGAGGGAACCAGTGTGTAAATCCTGCAAAGATACCAAATACTGCTCCTATGGATAAGACATAGTGGAAATGGGCAACTACATAATAAGTGTCATGCAGAACAATATCAATAGAAGAGTTGGCTAGTATAACTCCTGTTAAGCCACCCACAGTAAAAAGAAAAATAAAACCTAACGCTCATAAAAGTGAAGGAGTAAAAATTAGTTTACCTCCTTGTAAGGTTCCTAGTCATCTAAATACTTTAATACCAGTAGGGACAGCAATAATTATAGTTGCCGATGTAAAATAAGCTCGTGTGTCTACATCTATTCCTACTGTAAATATATGGTGGGCTCAAACAATAAATCCTAATAGACCAATAGCACCTATAGCATAAATTATCCCTAAAGCTCCAAATGTTTCTTTTTTACCTGATTCTTGACTAACAATATGTGATACTATACCGAATGCAGGCAGGATTAAAATGTAGACCTCGGGGTGCCCAAAAAATCAAAATAAATGTTGGTAAAGAATTGGGTCACCTCCGCCACTTGGGTCAAAAAAAGATGTGTTTAAATTACGGTCAGTTAGGAGTATAGTGATAGCTCCTGCAAGAACAGGAAGGGATAGTAGTAGTAAAATAACTGTAATTAGAACAGACCAGACAAATAAGGGGACTTGGTCTATTGTTATTCCGGGTCTTCGTATATTAATTACAGTTGAAATAAAATTAATGGCCCCTAGAATAGAGGAAGCTCCTGCTAAGTGCAAAGAAAAAATGGCTAGATCAACAGAAGCCCCCCTATGGGCTACTGCAGCTGCCAGCGGAGGATACACTGTTCAGCCTGTTCCGACTCCTCTTTCGATTAGGCCTCTTAATAGGAGAAGAGAGAGTGACGGAGGCAATAGTCAAAATCTTATATTATTTATTCGAGGAAACGCTATATCTGGACAACCAAGTATTAGAGGAATTAATCAATTACCAAATCCTCCGATTATAATAGGCATAACTATAAAAAAGATTATAACAAAAGCATGAGCAGTAACTATAACATTATAAATCTGGTCATCTCCAATAAGAGTTCCAGGGCAAGATAGTTCAGAGCGAATAATTATACTTAAAGCAGTACCTACTACACTAGCTCAAGCCCCCAATACAAAATAAAGTGTTCCAATATCTTTATGGTTAGTAGAAAATAATCACCGATTTAT